TAGAAACTTTATTAAGAAGAAATATCTGATAAACATAAAATAATATGCATTTAAAATGCATTTTTGTGCAAAATCTCATTTTATCGAAAAAAGATTCACTATTAGAAATGTGAATAATAGTGATTTTTTTTGATTTTTTTTCTTTTCATTTTTTCTTAAAATAAAAATTATATGTATATATGCCTAATCAGTTTATATATTTATATAAGCTATTTATATTAATATAAGGATCTACTATTTTTATCAGATATTAATAAAGTTTTAGTGAATACTACTATTTTTAATAAATCAATAATGAAAAAATTAAAATTGATAATAGAAATTTATAATAGTATTCATTATTTCTATAATGGATTAATATTATCTATTTAATTATATATATATATACACATTTATATTATATTAATATAGATCAATAAATATCTTATATATATATAACAATTTAATATAAATATAAAGATAATATTTACTTATAAATATATAATAGATTTAGTAATATATATAAATATAATTGTTATATATATATAAATAATTTATATATTATTAATATATAAATTTGTTATTGAAAATAGCAAATTTACGAAAAAAAAAAAAACTACCCTAATTTATACGTTTGTATAAGAATTTATATGATTGAAAATTATAATTTAATTAAATTATAATTTCATATCATATAAATTAAATCTTAATATATTATGTGTTTACATATATTTACATAACTATAAATATATTATATATGTAGAAGGAAATTATATACATAAATAATTTATTTTTAAAAATAATTGTTATTGATATTAGAAGAATAATAATTTAATTAAATAATTAACTTATACTTAAATAATTTATTGTTAATATTTTAGGGGGTATTAATATATAAATTTATTATTAAAAAGTTAAATTATTTTGATCATATTTAATTTATATTAATGTTTAGGGGATGTTAATATAATTGTTAATATGGCTGCGAGAAGTATCATTTTTTTTAGTAAAGAATTTATTATATAGTAAATGTTAATTTTGAAAATTATAAGGGGATTTTTATAAGTTAATATTTTTTTGTATAATATTTTCGAAGTGCTAAAAAAGTGATGTTTTTAGCCGTTTGTAAGGGGGGAGTATTCTTTTTTTTACGTGTTTACGGTTATTTAGATGGATAAAAAGTTTGATTATTGTTTAAATAATTGAATTAAATTTTATATTTACATGTAAATTTTTGTGTAAATTTAGATATTTTTTAGATAAAAATATTGGAATTTTTGTTCGCAGTAAATTATTTTATAAATTAATGAAAATTAGATTTAGTAAAAGTTTATAGTATTGACTAAATTTGTGCCAGCAGTTGCGGTTATACAGATAATATGTTTCAATTTTTTTTAGTATTAATATATTTAAAATTATAAAATTTTAAGAAAAAATTTATTAGGTGAAATTTTAAGGTTTTTAAAAAATTTATTTATAGTGATTATTTAATAAATTTAGTAATAAACTAGGATTAGATACCCTATTATTATAAATGTAAAATTAAGCTAGATTAGTAGTAGTTATGTTCTTGAAAATTAAAGATTTTGGCGGTTTTTTAGTCTATTCAGAGGAACCTGTTCTATAATCGATAGTCCACGATTTACTTGACCTTTATTATAAATTTATATATCGTCGTAGTTTGAATATTTTAAAAGAATTTAAATATTCAAAATTTATTTTTTAAATGATATCAGATCAAGGTATAGTTCATATAAAGGTAGAAATGGGTTACATTAATTGTAATTAAGGATAATTTATTGAAAATAAATTTGAATAAGGATTTGAAAGTAATTTTTTAAAAATTAAAGAATGATTTTAGCTCTAAAATATGTACATATCGCCCGTCGCTTTCACTCTAAGGTGAAATAAGTCGTAACAAAGTAGGCTTACTGGAAGGTGAGCCTAGAAAGACAAGTTAGAGCTTGTTATAAAGCATTTTATTTACATTAAGAAGTTAATTGTGAAATTCAATTTGACTTGATTTTAAAAATATTATTTTTAATTTTAAATTAAATTGAATTAAAAAAAATAATTATTTTTTAGTAAAAATATGAAAAAATTAGGTTAATTATAGATTATTAGTATTGAGAAAGAATTATTTTTAAAATTTTAAAAGAAGAAATAATTTTGTACCTTGTGTATCAGGGTTTATTAAATTAAATTAAAATTGTATTTTCTCGAATTTAAAAGAGTTAAGATAATATAATTTTATTGTAGAATAAATATTTAAAATATTATTTTTGAAATGAAACGTTATACGTTTTTAATATATCTAGTTATTTAAGAAAAAAATTAAATTTTATTATTATTAATATATAATTAATTTTGTAATGATATATTATTAATATTTAATTTATAAAGGGATAAGCTTTTATAAAAATTATTAAAATTTTATATTTTTAGAAAAAATTATAGGATTAGTAGTTTCTATTATTAGAATAATGTTATAGTTGATTTTATTAAATTATTATTTATATAAATTTTAAATAGTTTATTAAGTTAAAAATTATAATTTAATTAAGTTTTGAAATAATGATAAAATTAGTAAAATATTATATATAAATAGATAAAAAGATAAAGGTTGAATAAAGGAATTCGGCAAAAGATTTTTCACCTGTTTATTAAAAACATGGCTTTTTGATAATAATTTAAGGTCTGACCTGCCCACTGAGGAATTTAAAGGCCGCGGTAAATTGACCGTGCTAAGGTAGCATAATCATTAGTTTTTTAAATGGAAGCTGGAATGAATGGTTGGATGAAAAAATGACTGTCTCTATTTAATTTTAAATGAATTTTATTTTTAAGTAAAAAAGCTTATATTTATTTAAAAGACGAGAAGACCCTATAGAGTTTTATAAAATTTAAATTTTGTATTTTTAGGATTATTATTTTATAATTTAAATTTTATTTGATTGGGGCGATTGAAAAATTTAATTAACTTTTTTTATAAATTTTACATAAATAAATGAGAAATTGATCCATAAATAATGATTAAAAGATTAAATTACCTTAGGGATAACAGCGTAATTTTTATTGAGAGTTCTAATCGAAATAAAAGTTTGCGACCTCGATGTTGGATTAAAATTAATTTTTGGTGTAGAAGCTAAGAATTTTAGGTCTGTTCGACCTTTGAAATTTTACATGATCTGAGTTTAAACCGGTGTGAGCCAGGTTGGTTTCTATCTTTAAATAGTTCATATATTTTAGTACGAAAGGATCAAATATATAATAGATTATTTTTTTTTGAATATTAATGTTATTTTGGCAGATTAGTGCAATTGATTTAGAATCATTATATGTAGTTTAAATTACAGATAACACTTGATATTATTAGATTTATTTTTAATTTTTTTATCTAGTTTGATTTTGATTATTTGTGTATTAGTTGGTGTAGCTTTTTTGACATTATTAGAACGAAAAGTATTAGGTTATATTCAAATTCGTAAAGGTCCTAATAAAGTAGGATTTGTAGGTTTAATTCAACCATTTAGTGATGCTATTAAATTATTTACTAAAGAACAAACTTATCCTTATATATCTAATTTAAATTTGTATTATTTATCTCCTATTATAAATTTATTTTTAGCATTAGTTTTATGAATGTGTATTCCTTTTATTAGAGTAAATGTTAGATTTAATTTATCTATATTATATTTTTTAAGTGTGTCAAGTTTAAGGGTTTATACAGTTATATTAGCAGGTTGATCTTCTAATTCAAATTATTCTTTATTAGGTAGATTGCGTGCTGTTGCTCAAGCTATTTCTTATGAGGTAAGTTTGTCTTTAATTTTAATATCTTTTTTATATTTAATTTTAAGATTAAATATGTTAGATTTAATAAAGTATCAAAAATTTATTTGATTTAGAATTTTAATATTACCTTTATGTTTTATATGATTAGTTTCTAGATTAGCAGAAACTAATCGTACTCCATTTGATTTTGCTGAGGGTGAATCAGAATTAGTTTCTGGTTTTAATGTAGAATATAGGAGAGGTGGATTTGCTATAATTTTTTTAGCAGAATATGCTAGGATTTTATTTATAAGATTTATTTGTAGAATATTATTTTTAGGGGGAAATTTAATAGATTTAAGTTTTTTTTTAAAAGTAGGATTTATAAGATTTTTATGAATTTGGGTTCGAGGAACTTTACCTCGGTATCGTTATGATAAATTAATATATTTATCATGAAAAAGATATTTACCTATTTCATTAAATTATTTATTATTATTTTTTGGGTTAAAAATTTTTATTTTTACCCTTTCACTTTAGTTAATAAAATTTAGTATAAGTTAATAGAGAATTTGATCTCTTTCTTATATTTTCAAAATATAAACTTATACAAGCTCATTAACTATATAAATAAAATTTTATCTTGAATTTTAGCAATTAATGGATTAATAAAGAAATAAAGGAAATATATAATAGTAAGAATTTGTCCTACGAGAATATAAGGATCTTCAACTGGACGTGCACCAATTCAAGTTAATAAGATAATAATAGTAAATAATGATCAAAATAAAATTTTATTGATTGGGTAAAATTGATTTCTTAATATTTTTTTTTTATTAAAAAATGGGAGAGTGTATAAAATAGCAATTGATATAACTAAAGCTAATACTCCTCCTAATTTATTAGGAATTGAACGTAAAATTGCATAAGCAAAAAGAAAATATCATTCTGGTTGAATGTGAACAGGGGTAACTAGAGGATTAGCAGGAATAAAATTGTCTGGATCTCCTAATAGATAAGGATTATTTAAGGTTAGAATTAAAAGAGCTATAGATATAATTAATATACCTACAATATCTTTATAAGAAAAATATGGGTGGAATGGAATTTTATCTGAATTTCTATTAGTTCCTAAAGGATTATTAGATCCAGTTTGATGAAGAAATAATAAATGAATAATTACTAAGGCAATAATAACAAAAGGTAATAAGAAATGTAAAGTAAAGAATCGTGTTAAGGTAGCGTTATCAACTGCAAATCCTCCTCATACTCATTGAACAATTATTGTTCCTAAATAAGGAATAGCTGATAGTAAATTGGTAATAACAGTTGCGCCTCAAAATGATATTTGTCCTAAAAGTAATACATAACCCAGAAATGCTGTTCCTATAACAATAAAAAAAATAGTTACTCCAATTATTCAGGTTTCAATTAAATTGTAAGATCTATAATATATTCCTCGTCCAATATGAATATAAATACAAATAAAAAAAAAAGAGGCTCCATTGGCATGAAGTGTTCGAATTAATCATCCATAATTTACATCTCGACAAATATGAGCTACTCTTCTAAATGCTAGTTCAATGTTAGGGCAGTAATGTATTGCTAAAAATAATCCAGTTATAATTTGAATTATTAAACAAAGTCCTAGTAGAGATCCAAAATTTCATATGGTTGAGATATTAGAAGGTGAAGGTAAATCAATTAAGGATCCATTAATAATATTTAAAACAGGAGAAGTTTTACGAATAGGTATTTTCATTAATTTTTTTGTCGTAAAGGTCCTAATTTAATATTAGTAATTTTTACTACTATAATTAAAGTAATTAATAAATAAATAATTATTATATAAAAAATTATATTTATAGGTCATATTAAAAATTTATTTATTGAAAGTTTAGATAATTGAGTTGTATTTTGATTGTAAAGATTATTAATTACATTTAAATTAAAAAAGAATAAGTCGATAATAAATAATCTAATTGTAATAAAACAAAGTAATCTAATTAAGATAAAAAGTTTATAAGAAAATTTAAATTTTTCATTTGATGCAATTCTAGTTATATAAATAAATAGAATTAATATACCTCCAATTATAACTAAGATAATAATATAAGAAAATCAAAAATTATAACTTATTAGACCTGTTATTATTGCAATTAGAATAGTTTGAATTAATAAAATTAATCCAAAGGATAAGGGATGATTTATAAATATAAAGGAAATTCCTATTATAATTGAACTTATAATTAAAATGATATTAATTTCAAGAAATAGTTTAATAAAATATTAATTTTGGAGATTAAAGTTAAGGAAGAATCCTTTTTCTTAATGTTTTAAAAGAAAGATCTTATTTTTGGTTTACAAGGCCAATATTTTTTTTAAATTATTAAAACTAATGTTAATTTATATTATTTTATCTGTATGTTTAAGATTATCAGGTATGGTAGTTTTTGCTTCTAAACGTAAGCATTTGTTAATTATATTATTAAGATTAGAATTTATTATAATTTCTTTATATTTTAATATTTTAATTTATTTATCTCAATTAAGATATGAATTTTTTTTTTCTATAATTTTTTTTAACAATAAGAGTATGTGAAGGAGCTTTAGGGTTATCTGTATTAGTTTTAATAATCGTACTCATGGTAATGATTATATTATGACTTTTTCTTCACTATGATAAGATTTTTTGTAGGTTTATTAATATTAATTCCTTTATGTTTTATTTCTAATTTTTGATTAGTTCAGTATATTTTTTTTATTTTTACATTTTTATTTTTTATAAATATTTCAATGACTTATTTATGAGTAAATGTTTCTTATATATTGGGAAGAGATATATTATCTTATGTTTTAATTTTATTGAGATTTTGAATTTGTAGGTTGATAATTTTAGCTAGAGAAAAAATTTTAAAATTAAAAAATTATAGTAATCTTTTTTTATTTATTATAGTTAATTTAATATTATCTTTATATTTAGCTTTTTCTTCTATAAATTTATTTTTATTTTATTTATTTTTTGAGATTAGTTTAATTCCTACATTAATTTTAATTATTGGATGAGGATATCAACCTGAACGAATTGAAGCTGGAGTATATTTATTATTTTATACTTTATTAGTTTCATTACCTATAATAGTTTCAATTTTTTTTTATTATGAAAATTATTTTAGATTAGATTATTATTTTATAAAAAATGATTTAAATAATATTTTTATATATTTATGTATAAATTTTGTATTTTTTGTAAAAATACCTATATTTTTTGTTCATTTATGATTACCAAAGGCTCATGTAGAAGCTCCTGTTTCTGGGTCTATAATTTTGGCTGGAATTATATTAAAATTAGGTGGTTATGGTTTAATGCGATTAATAAATTTATTTTTAACAATTGGTATAAAGTATAATTTTATTTTTATTATTATTAGATTAGTTGGGGGATTTTTTGTTTCTTTAATATGTTTACGACAAAGGGATATTAAGTCTTTAATTGCTTATTCTTCAGTTGCTCATATGGGTTTAGTATTAGCTGGAATTATAACTTTAAATACATGGGGATTTTGAGGTTCATTAGTAATAATATTAGCACATGGATTATGTTCATCAGGTTTATTTTGTTTAGCAAATATAGCTTATGAACGGATTTTGAGTCGTAGATTATATTTAAATAAAGGTATAATAAATATTTTACCAAGTTTGTCTTTATGATGATTTTTATTTAGAGCTTCAAATATAGCTGCTCCTCCGTCATTAAATTTATTAGGGGAAATTATTTTAATTAATAGATTAGTAAGATTTAGAAAATATTTAATGATTTTTTTAGGATTAATTTCGTTTTTTAGAGCTGCTTATTCTTTATTTTTATATGTTTATTCACAACATGGAACTTATTATTCTGGAGTTTTTAGAATTTTTAGAATTACTTTTCGGGAGTATTTATTATTATTATTACATTGAATTCCATTAAATTTATTAATTTTAAAAAGAGAGTATTATACATTATGAATTTATTCAAATAGTTTAATAAAAATATTAACTTGTGGCGTTAAAGATATAAAATATATTTTGAATAGTGAGAATTTGTAAGATTTATTCATTTATATTTATATTTATTTCTATATTATTTTTTTCTTTAAGAGTTAGATTTATAATTAAAGATTATCAAATAATTATTGAATATTCATTAATTAGATTAAATAGAAGAATGATTATAATAACTATTTTGTTAGATTGAATATCTTTATTATTTATAAGATTTGTATTATTTATTTCTTCTATAGTAATTTATTATAGAGAAGAATATATAAGAGGTGATTTAAATTTAAATCGATTTATTTTATTAGTGGTGATGTTTGTATTATCAATAATATTATTAATTATTAGTCCTAATTTAATTTCTATTCTTTTAGGATGAGATGGATTAGGTTTAGTGTCATATTGTTTAGTAATTTATTATCAAAATATTAAAAGATATAATGCAGGAATATTAACTGCATTATCTAATCGAATTGGTGATGTAGCTTTATTATTATCAATTGCTTGGATATTAAATTTTGGTAGTTGAAGATTTATTTATTATTTAGATTTTTTAAAAACTGATAAAATTATAGAGTTAATTTCTTTTATAGTAATTTTAGCTGCAATAACTAAAAGAGCTCAAATTCCTTTTTCTTCATGATTACCTGCAGCAATAGCTGCTCCAACTCCAGTATCTTCTTTAGTTCATTCTTCAACTTTAGTTACTGCAGGTGTTTATTTATTAATTCGTTTTAACTTTGTTTTTAGAGAATCTCTAAAAATAATATTTTTGTTGATAGCAAGATTAACTATATTTATATCTGGTTTAGGGGCTAATTTTGAATTTGATTTGAAGAAAATTATTGCACTTTCAACTTTAAGTCAGTTAGGATTAATAATAAGAATTTCATCTTTGGGTAGATATGAATTAGCTTTTTTTCATTTATTAACTCATGCTTTATTTAAAGCATTATTATTTATATGTGCAGGTTCTTTAATTCATTCAATAAATAATTGTCAAGATATTCGTTATATAGGAAATTTAATTAATCAGATACCTTTAGTTTGTTCTTTTTTTAATATTTGTAATTTTTCTTTATGCGGATTACCATTTTTATCTGGTTTTTATTCTAAAGATTTAATTGTTGAAGTTATATCTATAAATATATTAAATTTAGTGATTTATATGTTTTTTTATGTATCAATTGGATTAACAGTATGTTATAGATTTCGTTTATCATATTATAGATTAACAGGTAGATTTAATTATTTAAGATTACATTGTTTAATAGAAGAATCAAGTTGTATATTAAAAGGGATATTAGGATTAATTTTTGGGGTAATTTTTAGAGGAAGTATATTAATATGATTGATTTTTCCTTCTCCATATTTTATTTGTTTACCTATGGTTTTAAAGATAATAACTTTAATAATAATTATTTTAGGAATATATATTGGATATGAATTAGCTAAATTTAAATTTAATTATAATCTAAAATCTTTAAATTATTTAACATTAAGGGAATTTTTAGCTATAATATGAAATATACCAATAATTTCAACTTTGGGGGTAAATTATTATCCTATTTATTTAGGTAATATTTATTTAAAGAGATTTGATCAAGGTTGGACTGAATATTATGGTGGTCAAAATTTAAGAGTAAAATTTCAATTGGGTGCTAAAGTTTTACAATTATTATCAATAAATCATTTAAAAATTTTTTTTATATTAATAATTTTTTGATTAGTATTTGTAATACTTTTATTATACTTAAATAGCTTATATAGAGCATAATATTGAAGATATTAAGGAAATAAAAATATTTTTAGGTAATTTATAAGAAAATTTCTAATTTTACAGTGAAAATGTAACGTTTTTATTAAACTATATAAATTAGAAATATAAACGAACTTTCATCGCTTAAGATTTAAGTTAGAAGCTTAATCTTGAATATCATATTTCTTTAATTGGAGAATTTCTCAATTTTATCATTAACAGTGATATACCTCTTTTTGGTTTCAATTAAAATAAGGATGATAATCATCAAACTTTTAGGTCGAAACTAACTGCAAATATTGCTTCTTATTAAAGATAAATTGATAATTCAATACTTTTTAAGTGCAAATTAAGTGTTATAGTTAACTATTATCCTAATATGCTCAATTTAGAGCTCCTTGATTTCATTCATGAAAAAGTCCAAAAAGTAAAACTAAAATAAAGAAAATGAAAATAATAGAATAATTCATAAGATTAGAAATTTGTAAGGTAATAATTAATGGAAATAATAAAGTAATTTCCACATCAAAAATTAAAAAAATTACAGCAATTAAAAAAAATTGTAAAGAAAAAGGTAATCGAGCTGGGTTTTTAGGATCAAACCCACATTCAAATGGTGAACTTTTTTCTCGGTCAGAAAATCTTTTTTTTGAGATTAGATTTAATAGAGTAATTAATAGAAAATTAATTAAAGTAATTATTATAGTTAATAAAAAAATAATTTTAATTATTTATACTAGTTTTCTAGATTTTTTGATTGGAAGTCAAATATAATTATTATATTATATAAATTATTTATCTACCTCATCAATAGATAGAAATATAAAGAAATAGTCAGACGACATCAACAAAATGTCAGTATCAAGCAGCAGCTTCAAATCCAAAGTGGTGAATACAGCTAAAATGTCCTAAAATATGACGAATTAAACAAATTAATAAAAAAGTAGAACCAATAATTACATGAAGTCCATGAAAACCAGTAGCTATAAAAAATGCTGATCCATGAACTGAGTCAGCAATAGTAAATGGAGCTTCGATATATTCATAAGCTTGTAAAATAGTAAAATATATTCCTAATATTACAGTTAAAATTAGTCTATGTAATCTTTGGGTATAATTATTTTCTATAAGTCCATGATGAGCTCAAGTTACTGTAAGTCCTGAAGTTAATAAAATTAATGTATTTAATAAAGGAATTTCGATTGGATTAAAGGTTTGAATTCCTTTAGGAGGTCAAATTATTCCTAATTCAATACTAGGGGATAATGATCTATGAAAAAATCCTCAAAAGAAAGATAAAAAAAAGAATACTTCAGATGTAATAAAAAGAATTATTCCTCATCGAAGTCCTATAGTTACATTGTATGTATGATGACCTTGGTAGGTTCTTTCTCGTGTAATGTCTCGTCGTCATTGATATATAACTAAAATTAAAATAGTTAAGCCTAAAAATAATAAATTATTTTCATTTAAGTGAAATCATTTAATTAGTCCTATTATTGTAGTTATAGCTCCTAAAGATCCTAGTAAGGGTCAAGGTCTGACATCTACTAAGTGAAAGGGATGGTTTTTATATAAATTCATTAATTAACTTCTCTTGAGTATAAAGTTCTTAGAATTGCAAATACATATGATTGAATAATAGATACTGCTGATTCTAGAATCAATAAAAGGATTTGTGTAATGATTAGAAAATTAATTATTATTATATTTAATATTGGGCCAGTATTTCCTAATAATGTTATTAGTAAATGTCCTGCAATTATATTAGCAGATAATCGAACAGCTAAAGTTCCTGGACGAATAATATTTCTAATAGTTTCAATACATACTATGAAAGGTATAAGAATAGGAGGTGTTCCTTGAGGAACTAAATGTGCAAATATATGAATAGTGTGATTAAATCATCCGTATAAAATAAATCTTAATCATAGGGGTAAAGCTAAAGTTAAAGTAAGTACTATATGTCTAGTTCTTGTAAAGATATATGGAAATAGTCCTAGAAAATTATTAAATAGGATAAAAGAAAATAGACTAATAAAAATAAGTGTTCTTCCTTGGGTTTTGTTATATCCAATTAAGATTTTAAATTCTTTATGAAGTGTAATAATAATTTTTAATCAAATTATATGTAATCGGGAGGGAATTAATCAAAAGGAAAGGGGAATAATTAATAATCCGATTATTGTTCTAAGTCAATTTAATGAAAAAGTAAAATTAGTTCTTGGGTCAAATGATGAAAATAAATTTATTATCATTTTCAGTTATAAATTAATGAAGATTTTCTTTTTTTTGAAAATTTAATGTTATAGTTAAATGAATAAAAGTTAATAATATTAAAGATAAAAAAGATTATTAAAAAATATAAATATAAAATTAATCAGTTTAATGGTGCTATTTGAGGAATTAAAAATTATTATTTAATAATAATTTTAGCTTGACAAGCTAATGTTATATATTTAACTAAATCTTTCATTAGAACTAAATTTTTCATTAGAAGTAGGTGTTAATTACTATAGTATGGTTTAAAATTCCATTGCTTACTTTCAGCCATCTAATGAAGTTTCTGACATCTTAAAAATTCATTTTATAAAGTATTTAGGTGAAATTCTTTCAATAACAATAGGTATAAAGCTATGATTAGCTCCACAAATTTCTGAACATTGGCCATAGAATAATCCAGTTCGATTAATGGAAAATCTAACTTGATTTAAACGACCTGGCGTAGCATCAATTTTTACTCCTAAAGATGGAACTGTTCATGAATGAATAACATCTATAGCTGTTACTAATAATCGAATTTGGGTATTAAATGGAATAATTGTTCGATTATCAACGTCAAGAAGGCGAAATTGAAAAGATTTTATAGAATTAACTGGAATTATATAAGAATCAAATTCAATATTTTTAAAATCAGAATATTCATAAGATCAATATCATTGATGTCCAATTGATTTAATTGTTAATAATGGATTATTAACTTCATCAAGAATATAAATTAAACGTAAAGAAGGTAGAGCAATAAAGATTAATGTAACTGCAGGTAAAATAGTTCATACAAGTTCAATAAATTGTCCTTCTAAAAGTATTCGATAAATAAATTTATTAAAAAAGAGAGTGATTATTAATTGTCCTACTAAAACAGTAATAATTACAAGAATTAATAATGTATGATCATGAAAGAAGGAAAGTTGTTCTATAAAAGGAGAGGCTCTATCTTGAAGTAGAAGGGTTTTTCATGTAGCAATTTCTAAAAAAAGGTTAAGCTTTATTTTTGGGGTTTAAATCCAATGCACTATTCTGCCATATTAGAAGTTTCCTCTTAAAATAGGTAATTCAGAATATCTATGTTCTGCTGGTGGAAGATGTTGCAATCATTCAATAGAAGTTACTATTCTAGTAGAAGAAAGTCTTTTACGTTGTACGGCTAATGCTTCTCAAAAAATATAAATTAATAATGTTACTCTTACTAAGGAAATTAAAGATCCAATTGATGAAACAACATTTCATAGAGTAAAGACATCAGGATAATCTGAATATCGTCGTGGTATTCCTCTTAATCCTAAAAAATGTTGAGGGAAAAAGGTTATATTAACTCCAACAAATATAACTAAGAATTGGATTTTTAAATATTTATTATGAAGAGTTAAGCCTGTAAATAGAGGAAATCATTGTACAAGTCCTGCTATAATTGCAAATACTGCACCTATAGATAATACATAATGAAAATGAGCAACTACGTAATAAGTATCGTGTAAAATAATATCAAGTGATGAATTAGCTAAAACTACTCCTGTTAATCCTCCTACTGTGAATAGGAAAACAAATCCTAATGCTCAAAGAGAAACGGGTCTATAAAAAAGTTGTGTTCCATGTAGAGTTGCTAATCATCTGAATACTTTAATTCCTGTAGGAACAGCAATAATTATAGTTGCTGAAGTAAAGTATGCTCGAGTATCAACATCTATTCCTACTGTAAATATATGATGAGCTCAAACTACAAATCCTAATAAGCCAATTGCTATTATAGCATAAATTATACCTAAAGTCCCAAAAGCTTCTTTTTTTCCTCTTTCTTGAATAATAATATGAGAGATTATTCCGAATCCTGGTAAAATTAGAATATAAACTTCTGGATGTCCAAAAAATCAAAATAAATGTTGATAAAGAATTGGATCACCTCCTCCTGCTGGATCAAAGAATGAAGTATTCAAATTTCGATCTGTAAGGAGTATTGTGATTGCTCCAGCAAGAACTGGTAAAGAAAGTAGAAGTAGAATAGCAGTAATTTTAACTGCCCATACAAATAAAGGTAATCGATCTAAATTTATTCCTTTAGGACGTATATTGATTACTGTTGTAATAAAATTAACTGCTCCTAAAATTGAGGAAATTCCAGCAAGATGTAATCTGAAAATAGCTAAATCAACTGAAGAACCTCTATGTGCAACATTAGCAGCTAATGGTGGATAAACTGTTCATCCTGTTCCTGCTCCTCTATCTACAATTCTTCTTATTAGGAGCAATATTAATGAAGGTGGAAGTAATCAAAATCTTATGTTATTTATTCGTGGAAATGCTATATCTGGGGCTCCTAATATTAGGGGAACTAATCAATTTCCAAATCCACCAATTATAATAGGTATAACTATAAAAAAAATTATAATGAATGCATGAGCTGTTACAATTACATTGTAAATTTGATCATCTCCAATCAATGAGCCAGGGGTACCCAATTCTGATCGAATTAAAAATCTTAGAGATGTTCCAACTATTCCAGCTCATGCACCAAAGAGGAAGTAAAGTGTACCAATGTCTTTATGGTTGGTAGAAAATAATCATTTATTCGGTAAAATGACCGAGTTTAGGTAGTAAATTGTAAATTTACGTACGAAATAATTATTTCTTTTACCAAGTCTTATATTCAACAATGATTTTAAATTGCAAATTTAAAGGTGGCATTTAGTCTAAGGCTTAGAATATTATTCTATTTTCAACTTTGAAGGTTAATAGTTTAATTAACTTAAATCCTTAAAAATAATTGAAAATTAAGGAACAAGCTAGTAAACCACTTAAGGAAACGAAATTAATCAAAAAAATTTTAAAATTAAGTTTTTTTGAAGGGAAAAGAAATGATTCATGAAAATTAATCATTAAGGAAGAAAATCTAATTCGTAGGTAAAAATATAAAGTGATGAGTGTGAAAACAATTAAAAGAATTCTTAAAAAGTAAAATTTGTTCAAAATTAAGTTATTGATTACTAATCATTTTGGGAAAAATCCTAAAAATGGTGGTAATCCTCCTAATGAAAAAAAATTAAGAAGAAAGGAAAATTTAATAGATTTAGAAAAATTTAGAGAATTAAATAACTGAGATAACGTAAAAATATGAAAAATTTTGAAGATAATTACAAGATTAATCGTAATAATTGAATAAATTAAAAAATAAATTATTCAAATTATTTGACTATGCAATAATCTTGCCAATATTCAACTAATGTGATTAATTGATGAATATGCTAAAATTTTACGTAGTCTGATTTGATTTAATCCTAGAATTCCTCTTACAATGGTTGAAATAAGGATAATGATTAGTAAGAATTGTCTTATTTGATAATTATAGAAAATCAAAATTATTGGGGCAATTTTTTGTCATGTTAATATTAATAAGCCTATTATTCAATTTAATCCTTCCATAACTTCGGGGAATCAGGTATGGAAAGGGGCTGCACCTATTTTAGTTAAAAGAGCAGAATTTATGATAATAGATAGGAATTGAAAAGTTTCTAAAAAAAATTCTTTTAAATTTAATGATAAGATAATTGCTAATAAAAGAATTCTTGATGCTAAAGATTGAGTAATAAAGTATTTTAAGGCAGATTCTGCAGGATATAAATTTTTTCTATCTCCCAACAAGGGGATAATTGAAAGAAGATTAATTTCTAGTCCTATTCATATTCTTAATCAGGAATATGATGAAATTGCTATTAAAGTGCCTAATATTATAGTTAAAAAAAATAGAATTTTATAAAAATGTATAATTAAAAAGAGAAAGATTAGGACTTTCATAAATGGGGTATGAACCCAGTAGCTTAATTAGCTTATCTTTTTATATTTTAGTATATGATGTATATAGATTTTTGATATCTAAGGGAATAGTTTAATTCTATTAAATATAATTTTAAATAATGAAGGTGGGGGGAATATCACATTATTAATTCTATCAAAATTATCCTTTTAATCAGGCACTTCATT